TTTTTCTTTATTTTAATGCCCATTGGTGTTCCAAAAGTACCTTTTCGGAGTCCTGGAGAGGAAGATGCTGTTTGGGTTGACGTATAGTGCGACTTGTTAGACATATTGGTCATATGGGATTTCCCCGTTATCTCCCCCGATCGAGTATTCTCTGTTTCGCCCAATCCAATAGATATATATTCAATTCAATATTGTATTGATTGAACCATCAAAAATTCGGAGCGTGAAGCACAATTAGATCAATTCCTATTGGGGATCAATATTATCAATTAGAATAATTAATGGTTTACTTGGACCGATAAATAAAAAAAAATAAAGTATCAATTCAATAAAGTATACAGGCTCCGTTCATAGAATACCAAATTGGGAATGGTAAGAGTAAAGTAATAGAATGGGAGTGTAAATTGTAAATGTATTAATAATTAATTTAATAATTAATATTAAAATAAAAAAATTAAATATTAAAAATAATTAAATTTAAATATTAATATTTAATTATTAAATATAAATAATTATATTAATAATTTTCATAATAAAATAAAAAATAAATAATAATAAATATAAATATAATAAATAAGAATAAATATAAAAAATAATAATAAATTAATAAATAATAAATATAATAATAATAAATATATAATAATATATAATAATAATAATAAATATATAATAATAATAATAAATATATAAATATATAATAATAATAATAAATATAGAATATTAATATATATTATAATTATTATATATTATAATAATAAATATAAATAAATATATAATAAATATATAAATATAATAATATATAAATAATATATAATATAATTATAAATTATATAAATATAATAAAAATAAATATATAATATTATAATATATATAATATAATATATATTATATAATATTATATAATAAATATATATAATAAATATAATATATATAATATATAATAATATAATAAAAATATAATAATAATATAATAAAATAATAATAATTATATAATAATTTATATAATATATTTATAATATATTAATAATATATTAATATATAATAATAAAATTATATAATAATAAAATTATATAATAATAATATAAAATTATATAATAATAATAATTCTATAATTTGCCTTGATATTTATATATTTTTTATATATTTATATTTTATATATTTATATAATAAATATTTATATATTTCTATATTCTAGAATTCTAGAATTCTATAATAAATAAATAGAATAATAAAAAATAATAATTATATAATTATATATTTTATAATATAATTATTAATTATATTATATATAAAATATATATAAAAATATATATAAAATTATATTATAAGATACGATTACATACGATTACACGATACGATTACCGCTTGTATCATAGGCTATTCTTAGACTTACTATAGAGTATAATCTCAAAAGGTAGAATCTCAAACTGCCTACCAAGATGAATACATCGAATAGTTTGGGGAAAGGCATGAAACGAATTGAATAAAATAAAATAAGTGGTACTGAAATCATTTGCCCTATATGCGCAAATAGAATTCGGACAAATTTTCCCCCGGAGTAGAACAAGAACCTAAAATAATTGAAAGGACCCATTCAGGAACAAGAAAATTACATCGTGATTTGAATTTCGATGAAACAATACATCAATGAGAAGTTAGTTCAATAAGTTCATAAAAATTTTTATTTTTTTACATTATAGAATACAGAGAACGGTAAGGAGGCCAAAACTCATATTAAAAAAATAAAAAATTAAATAAAAGCAAAACGAAAAACTGTTATAAAAAAACAGTAAAAAAATAAATAAATAGGACTGGAATCGACACATTGATTTTTTTCGCAATTCTTTTGAACCGTATGCATCCAAAGGTGCACGTACGGTTCCCCAGGGATACAATTTTGCCCTAATCAACCGACTTCATCGAGAAAGATTACTTTTTCTAGGCCAAGAGGTTGATAGCGAGATCTCGAATCAACTTGTTGGTCTCATGGTATATCTCAGCATAGAAGATGATACTAGGGATCTTTATTTGTTTATAAACTCTCCAGGAGGATGGGTAATACCAGGAATAGCCATTTATGACACTATGCAATTTGTGTCACCCGATGTACATACAATATGTATGGGATTAGCCGCTTCAATGGGATCTTTCATTTTGGTCGGAGGAGAAATTACCAAACGTCTAGCATTCCCTCACGCTTGGCGCCAATGAGTTTTTTTATAAGACTATGCCTTCGCTCTATCGAATATGAATCAAAAATAAAACAAAAACAAAGAAAAGAAATATAAAATTCGAATATAATAATAATAATAATAATAATAGAAATTAATATTAATAATAAATTAATATTAATATAATATATAATATAATAATAAATTAATATTAATTAATATTAATATAATATAATAATAAAAAATATAATATAATAATATAATAATAAAAAATAATATTAAATATTATTAAATATTAATATATTTAATATATAATATAATTAATATAAATAATATAATTAATATAATATTAATATAAAAAAAATAATAATTAATATAAAAAAAATAAAAAAAAATAATATGAATATTAATATAATTATAAATATAATAATATAATATTAATAATATTAATATAAAAAAAATAATATGAATATTAATATAATTATAATAAATATAAATGAAATAATAAATAGAAATATTGAAATTTTCAATAATCTAATTATTAAATAATTATTAATTATTAAAATAATATATAATATTAAAATAATATATAATATAATTATAATATTAAATAATTAAATATAATTTTAAATATAATAAAAATATAATAATTAAATATTTAAAAATATTTAATTAAATAAAATATTGAAATATAAATATTTCAATAGAAAAATAAAATAGAATATTAATATAATATTAATAGAATTAAAATAGAATAAGAATATTAATATAATAATTAATAATATAATATTATAAAATTATATAAAATTATTATAAAATATAATAATATAATATATAATTAATATATAATAATAATATATATATATATATAATTATAATTAATTATAATATATATAAATAAATATATAAATAATATAAAAAATATAAAATTATATATAATATCAAATTATATATAATATCAAATTATATATAATATAAAATATAATAAATATAATATAATTAAAATAGAATAATATAATATAATAATATATAGAATATAAAATATAATAATAAATAATAATATAATATTATAATATAATATAATATAATATAATATAAATATAATTATAATATTATAATATAAATAGAATATATAATTAATTATAATATTAATATAAATATTAATAATTAATATTTAATATATAATAAATATATATAATAAATTATAATAAATATGAATATTAAAAATTATGAATATTAAAAATTTTAAAATATGAAAAATGAAAATAAAAAATAAAAATATTTAAATAATAATTTTAAATTTAAAAATTTAAATAATAAAAATATTTAAATATGAAATATTCAATATAATGAAATATCAATATAAAATATAATAAATATAATATAATAATATCAATATAAAATATAATAAATATAATATAATAATATCAATATAAAATATAATAAATATAATATAATATAAAAATATAATAATATATTAATATAATATAAAAATATAATAATACATAATATATAATATTATAAAAATATTATAATAATATAAATAAATAAAGAAAATAAAGAATAAGTAATAATAGCATGGCACTTCGAGTTCGATATGAGCAAACCATTATCATTATTGTTTTTTCCTAACATGAGATTTTTTATCGAAATAGTAGTATGAAAGAAGGGTTATTACCAATTTGATCTTATGTGTCAAGAGTTAATTTCAGCGTCACAAACCATTTTTCTTCCACACCAGAAGTCTCTTTCTTATCTTTATGTTATCAGAGAAAGAGTAAAAAAATGGATAAAATGATTTTATCCTTCTTGGATCGTATCAAAAAGAAACTTTGGGATTGCTAAACCACAGACAAGATAAATAGATAAGATAATAAAATAATAATAATAAATATAAATAATTATAAATATAATATTATAATTTATAATATAAATATAATTATAAATTATATATAATTATATATAATATAAAATATATATAAAGCAACAGAACCATCATAGTATTTTTATTTACTACTACGAAAGGAAGGGTGGTAAATGGATCATCTAAACATTTGGATCGGATGAGTTCTATTTCTTCTTTTCGATAGAATTTCTTCTATCGAAAAAGGCAGAAAAAAGAAATTCCATTGCAGAGCCGTATGCAATGTACAAAAGATGCCCGTACGGTTGTTTAATTCTCTTTTTTTCTTCTTGTTATTTGGATTCCCTCTTACTTTAATAAAAAAAAAAATCGTGCGAGATATACATAGAAGAACCGTTCATGATGTTATATCAATATCATCAGGGTTATGATTCACCAACCTGCTAGTTCTTTTTATGAGGCACAAGCAGGGGAATTTATCCTGGAAGCAGAAGAACTGTTGAAGCTTCGCGAAACCCTCACAAAAGTTTATGTACAAAGAACGGGCAACCCTTTATGGGTTATATCCGAAGACATGGAAAGGGATGTTTTTATGTCAGCAACAGAAGCCCAAGCTCATGGCATCGTGGATCTTGTAGCAGTCGAAAATTAGAATACTGGGAATTTTATATTTTTATTTTATTCTAATTTTTATTCTATTTTATTATAATATATTTTATATTTTATTTTATTATTTATATTTATATAATATATATAATAATAATAATATTACATTATTATATAAATATAATTAAATATAATTATAAATATAATATTAATATTTATAATATTAATATTTAATATATAAAATTTAATATATAAAATATATAAATAAATTTAATATATAAAATATATAAATATAATCTAATTTATATAATTTATATAATATTATATATAATATTATATTAATATTATATATTATATTATAATTAGAAATTTATAATTCCATATTCATATTCCATTTCAAAATTATACATTTCAAAATTATAATTTTCCGTGATTTGATATTGAATAGAAATCATTCATAATCATCAACCATCAGGTTAAGATCGATCTAAGCCAACCCACTCTATTCTATCTAAAATGAGATTCTATAGACACGACATGCCAACCATTAAACAACTTATTAGAAACGCAAGACAGCCAATAAGAAATGTCACGAAATCCCCCGCTCTTCGAGGATGTCCTCAGCGTCGAGGAACATGTACTAGGGTGTATGTGCGACTCGTTCAGTTCAGATCATGAGTTTGAAGAAATGCAAAAATTTTTTCCAGTATCAATGACCACTACCAATGAATAGGATAGATAGAGTGAAAGACCGCCATTTCATTTACTATCTAAAAATGAGGATCTATCATCTACCTATTATGTTATGGAATGGAATTTATGGTTTCTATTGGTGCAAATCCAATCACTCCGTTTTAGATGAGAAGCAATTCTCCATTGGTAGCAAATAGTTATCCATTAAGCGAAGGAAATAATCTTATAAGAAGCAAAAAGGTTATGCTCCTATTCTTAAATTCTTAAAAAAAAACGGACTAACAGGGTCAGCTACCTAGCCAACTTTCAGAATGAAATGCCGTCACTGTATGGATAGCTTTTTTTGAAAAGTACTATTACTTTCTAATTATAATTAGAATAAAAAAAATTCTAATTGAAAAGGGATGGGTAGAGCCAAAGAGTGTGAACTATACAAGTTCACAATAAAATTCGATGAAATGAAAGAGAAAGAAGAGGCTCCGGTGTATAGAGAGGACCTCACCGTTTCAAAAGTTGCCATAGAAACGAGGAAACCCACTATTTAGTAGTTAGTAGCAGTCGAATTTCTTATTTCCAGGCGAGATACCTGGAAGGAAAAAATCGTGGTCGGGAAGGTCATAGTAGCAAAAGCCATTGGAATTTATATTTTATATATCGGAAGAATCCGTTTTGTTATTAATCGACCGGAGGAAAAGGATGACTGAAAGAAGAGAAATCCATTAGTTATTCAAGAAAGTTTCATTTGATTCAATGACCAGAGTTAAACGGGGATATACAGCTCGAAGACGTCGAAAAGGAATTCGTTTATTTGCATCAACCTTTATAGGGGCCCATTCAAGACTTACTCGAACGAGTACTCAACAAAGAATGAGAGCTTTGGTTTCCTCTCATCGAGATAGGAGCAGAAAAAAGAGAGATTTTCGTCGTTTGTGGATCACTCGGATAAATGCAGTAACTCGTGAGGATAGGGTATCCTATAGTTATAATCGATTCATACACAATCTGTACAAGAAACAATTGCTTCTGAATCGTAAAATACTTGCGCAAATAGCCCTATCAAATAAGATTTGTTTTGATATGATTTCCAATAAAATCATCAATCAATCAAATACAAAAATCAATCAAATACCAAATCAAATAAATACAAATAAAGGAATAAAAGAATCCTAAATCTTAATCTTAATAGAATATCTTACATAGAATATATAGAAATAGAATTCTAGATTCTAGATTATAGAATATCTTAATAGATTAATAGAATATACTATACAGGAAACAAGAATGATTGAAACAGAATTTCCCGGAGAATGGACTCCGGGAAGATAGAAGAAAAATAAATTAAGATTTGAGTAGTAGGAATAAACGAGCATCTTTCAAGAAAAAACAGATTTATTCCCCATTTTTCCTTTTTTATAACATAAGAATCAACTCTGGATTCTAGGTTTTTCGAGCAAAACATTAATCTGAGCGATTGGAGTTTTGAGGAGTATGTCTATTTTTTTTTGGTTCTAGGACCAGTAGTTCCAGGGATCGACTCCGCTCTCTCCAATTGTTTCTCATTATTACGAAAAGGTAACGAAGATAAAATACGAGCTTGTTTTATAGCAATAGTAATTAATCGTTGTTGTTTCAAGGTCAACCTATTCACCCGTCTAGATAAGATTTTTCCTTGTTCACTAATAAATCGACTAATTAAACTCATGTTTCTATAGTCGATTCGATCCCCCGATCCAATTGGGGGTAGACGCCTACGAAAAGATCGCTTGTATTTACGAAAAGGTTGTTTGGATTTATCCATGGTTTGCTTATTCCTTGTTTGTTTATTCCTTATCCTTACATATAAATTAGAAATAAAATAAAAATAATCTATAAAATAGAAAATAAAATTCTTTTTTTTTTTTCATTTTCATTTAAGATCCGACCAAAATAGGATTTGGTTTGTATTATGTATGTGAAGGTGTAAAGTTCTTACTCTTCCCGCTCCTTGGAAAAATTACACATGCATTCTGTTCCATCTATTTCTTGATTTCCCCATGAATCGTATATTTTTTACAATAGCGACAAAATTTTCTCAATTCTAATCGATTGGGTGTATTATGTCTATTCTTTTGAGAAATATATCTAGAAATGCCCGGCGATTCTTTATTGACACCCTTTCGAACACAACTGGTACATTCAAAAATCACTATAATTCTGATATCTTTACCCTTGGCCATGAACCTCCTTTTCATTTTTGATCGACTTCACTTTTGAACTCTCCTCATTTTCTTTTTTATCCGAACAAAAAAAGAATAAAATAAGAAAGAAGAATAAAATAAAAAATCTATATTCTATATTTACTAACTAGAGATGGAATTGAGAAATATAAATTTTTTATTTTTCAAATTATTAGAATTTGAATGACTTCGAAGTACTATAATATATATACTATAAAGAAAGAGAGTCATAAGAGAGTCATATTCATTAATAGCAGAATATTAAGAATATAGTAATAATTAAGTAATACAATTTTTTCTAACTAGGAATTATTCCTATCCTAATTCCTAATCTCAGTATTTCATTTAAGTATCTTCTTCTATGTTATATGTTAGAATTTCGTGAAACCACCCCTAGACTGGATCCAAATTTACATTTCTTTTATCCAAAATTATATCGTAGATTCACTGTATTTTGACTTTTTACTGAGGTTCGATACACTTTTTTTCCTATCCTAACAAGAATTCAATCAGAATTAAAAAAAAGGGAATGACAAGGCATCTGGAAATAAACGATTAATTTCTATCAATAAACCCGCTAAAGACCCAAACCATAGAGTGGTTAGCACAGGTGCCGTGGAGAGATATGTTTTTATATCTCGCATTTTAAATCCTCCTTCTTCTTTTATTTTTATTTTATTTTTATATATTTTTATTTTTATATATTTTTTATATTAATATATTAATATTATATTATTATAATTTTATATTTATTATTATTTATATTTATTATTAATTTATATTTATTATTATATATTATTATAATTTTATATTTATTATTATTTATATTTATTATTAATTTATATTTATTATTATATATTATTATTATATAATATATTATTAATATATTATTTATTATTATATATTATAATTATATATTATAATTATTATTTTATTATATATTATTAATATATATTATATTATATATTATATTTTTATTATATATTATTATATATTATTAATATATATTATATTATATATTATATTTATATATTTAATATTTTATTATATATATTATTAATATATTATTATATATTATAATTATATTTATTATTTATATTAAATTATTTATATTTATTTATAATTTATATTAATTATATAATATTATATATTATATTATTTATATTATATATATATATTATATATATATATTAATATATTATATATTATTCATACTATTATTATATATATATTAATATATTATATATTATTCATACTATTATTTATTATATTATATTATTATTATATTATTATTATATTATATATTATTTATATATTATTTTAATATATTATTCTAATTATACTAATTATAGAATTTATATATTATTTATATAATATTCATATTATTATTTATTATATTATTTATATTATTTTAATATATTATTCTAATTATAGAATTTTATTTTTTATTTTTTTATATTAATATTATTTAATTTATTATTTATTATTTATATATATTTTATTTATATATATTAATATTATTATAATTATTAATTATTATTAATATTATTATAATTTATATTTATTTATTATAATTAAATTTATATTTATTTATTTATTATAATTAAATTTATATTTTTTTTATTATATATTATTTTATTATATATTATAATTATATTTTATATGTTATGTTATATTAGAATGTTCTATTATATATTATTAAATATTAAAAAATATTAAATTTGTTTTATATTATTTATTATTAAATTTGTATATTATATATTATTATTATATAAATATAAAATATATATAAAATATATAAATTTAAAATATATAAATTTTTTTATATATTATATTTATTTATATATTATATTTAATATTTAATATTATATTTATTATTATTTCTTATTAATTTTAATTATAATTAATTATAATAAAAATAAATTAGAATTAAGAATTCTATTATTTTATATTTTATATATCTTAAAATCTTATTTATAATATAATCTTAGAATCTTATTCTTATATTATACTTATATTATATCTTATATTATATATCTATATCTTACTATATCTTATATTATATATAATCTTATATTATATATATACTTATATTATAGAAATTATAGAATTTATAGAATATTATATATTATAGAATATTAATATTATTTATATATTATAGAATATTAATATTATATAGAATATATATATTTATATTCTATCTATATCATCTATTATATCTATATCATCTATTTATATATAAATATAATATATAAAATATAAATAAATATAGAAATAAATATAAAAATATAATATATAATTAGAATAAAAATAAAATAATAAATATATAATATTATAATATATAGATTATATAAATTATATATTATATAATATATAGATATATAGATAAATATATTATTATTATATAATATATTATTATTATATATTATTATTATTATATAAATATATTATATATAATATATAAAGTAAATATAAAATATATTATAATTCTATATCTATATAAAGATAAAAAAGATAAAATAAAGATAAAGTATAAAGATATATAAAGATATATAAAGTATATAGTTATATATAAATATATATATATAAAGTAATATATATAATATATTAATATATAATTAATATATATAATATATAAAGTAATATATAATATATATATATATAAAGTAATATATATAAAGTATAAAGAAAGATTAAGATAAGAAAATAGAAAAATAAAATAAAATAATATAATATACTGAATACTGAGAAAAGAAATAAAAAGAGGAAAAATACTATACCTAACCTAATACTATAAAGTATAAAGATAAAGATACTATAAAATAGTATTAACTATTAGAACTATTAGAATAGCATTATTCTATTATTCTATAATATTACTATATAATATTACTATAATTAATACTCTAATTAATATAAACTCTAATTAATAGAATTAAAATTAAAAATAAAAATTATAAAAAAATTATAATTTCGAATTAATTATAATGAATAAAAAAAAAAAAAGAAATTATAATTATAATTTCTTTTTTTCAAGCCCGCGTCGGAACAAAATACGTGTCAATGCTGGAATTTTAATGATTCTGATGCTATCCTTATCTTGACTGCGTCTCATTACTTTTTTGTCAAAATAAATAGTGTTGGACAAATGGTCCATTCATATCCAATAATGAATATTAGCGGGTATAGTTTAGTGGTAAAAGTGTGATTCGTTCTATTAACAACTTCAATAGTTAAGGGGTCTTTCCATTTTTTCTTTTTCATATTCAGATCAAAAACTTTATTTCTTAAAAAGATTTAATCCTTTACCCCTCAATAGGATATTTGAGGAAAGAATATACATTCTCACGATTTCTATCCAAAAGTCAATCAGAATTTGAATAAAAATTTTGGATTTGGATTATGGAGTCGAGAAGCATAATTTTTTTTTGGATCAATTCTTCCAATTGAATGAGTATGAATAAAGGATCTATGGATGATAGTAAAAAACTTTCAATCGTAACTAAATCTTCAATTTTTGTGCTGAACTGGAAAAGGGAAATTGAAGCCAAATAGCTAAAAACGATGGTTTTGGTTTACTAGAACCCTCGGCTTATTGTTTCAGCTCGGTAGAAAAAAAAATTCTTTTCCTTAGGATCCCACGAGTAGAAATAGGGAACGAAGTAACTAGACTAGAAAGATTTGATAGAATCCCCCTCTTCTAGAGGGATCATCTAGAAAGCGAGTAGCCATTCGTAAAAAAAGCTGACATAGATGTTATGGATCTCATTTTTTTTCTCTGGTGGGAGTACATCGATCTTCCATAAAGGAGCCGAATGAAACAAAACTTTCATGTTCGGTTTTGAATTAGAGATGTTAAAAATGATCAACCAACGTCGACTATAACCCCTAGCCTTCCAAGCTAACGATGCGGGTTCGATTCCCGCTACCCGCTATATATTACTTAACTGCATATGATATGCAGATGCATTATCCATTTGGATATGCATCCTTCTTTTTATTGTATTCCCTAAATCCGTGTAATCTATTTTTCTTTTTATGAAAAATTAGAAAATTAGGAATGAAGGGCGTCCATTGTCTAATGGATAGGACAAAGGTCTTCTAAACCTTTGGTATAGGTTCAAATCCTATTGGACGCAATTTATTTGCTTATTTGCATCTCTCTATTCTAGATAGAGAATAGAAAAAAATAACTATAACTATATCTATATAACTATATACTATATTATATATAACTATATACTATATTATATACATTATATACTATAATACTATAACTATAATACTATATTACTATATTATATACTATCTATATTATATACTATAATACTATAATCTATATTATATACTATATAGAAATATATAAATATACTATATACTAGAACTATATACTATAAATATATATTAGAATTAGAATATATAATATAATATAATAAATAATAATATAATTAAAATAATTAAAATAATATTAATATATATAAATTAATATATAAAATAATATTAATATATAAAATAATATTAATATATAAAATAATATTAATATAGAATAATTAGAATAATAGAAAATATCGAATAATATTCGAATTCTAAAATTATAAATAATATAAATAAATATAAATAAATAATAATTATAAATAATATAAATAAATATAAATAAATAATATAATTATAAATATAATTATAAATAATATAAATAAATATAAATAAATAATATAATAATATAATAATATATAAATAAATAATATAATATATAATAATATAATATAATAATATAGAATATAATTCTAATATAATATATAATATAATATAATATATAATATATATATAAATAATATATAATATAATTATAATATAATATATAATAATTATAATATATATTAATATATATATATATAATAATATAATATATAATTATATAATAAATAATAATAATATAATATAATAAATAGA